AAAAGAATATGAGAATATCTTCCGGCGCCGAGGGAATTGCCCGTATAGAGATTCACAAAAGAATCGATTTGATCCAAGCGATAATCTATATGGGATTCCCAAAGTTATTGATTGAAAGTCGACCGCGAGGAATAGAAGAATTACAGATGAATCTACAAAAAGAATTTCATTATGTGAACCGAAAACTGAATATTGCTATCACAAGGATTGCAAAACCTTATGGAAACCCTAATATTCTTGCAGAATTTATAGCCGGACAATTAAAGAATAGAGTTTCCTTTCGAAAAGCAATGAAAAAGGCCATTGAATTAACTGAACAAGCGGACACAAAAGGAATTCAAGTACAAATTGCAGGGCGTATCGACGGAAAAGAGATTGCACGTGTTGAATGGATCAGAGAAGGTAGGGTTCCCCTACAAACCATTCGAGCTAAAATTGATTATTGTTCCTATATAGTTCGGACTATCTATGGGGTATTAGGTATCAAAATTTGGATTTTTATAGACAAAGAAGAGGACTATTAATTTTTTTTGGTTCGATATATATCAATTAATAATCGAACAAAAAAAGAAAAGGCATTCATTCTTTTTATGGTCAATCAAACTAATTCTATAGGATTGAATAAAAAGTCGATTGACTTTGTGATATAATTGCTATGCTTAGTGTGTGACTCGTTGGTTTTTTAGGGTTAGGATTAAAAGCCCGGTAGTATGAAAACCAACTCATCACTTCGTATTATCTGAATCTAAAGAACCAGTCAAGATATGATAAATCGTACATATCTTTGTAGCAACTAAAACTTTTTTGAAAAAACTTGAAGTTTAAATTTCAAGCAAAATACAGAAGAAAGATGTAGATAGTAGATAAATGGAAGGATGAGAGAAAGAGAGAAAAAGAATATCTATGATCTAGAATTCCAATATGTAAGGTCTATGAGTCATCTCATAAAAGACAGTGTAATAAAGCATCAATACTAAATTCATTCATCCATAATGAAATAGTAAATGAATCCTTCTAGCTTCTATATATTTATGATTAGAAGAATTCAAAATATTAATATATATATAATTTATATATAATTCTATAATTTTATATATAATTATAATTATATATAATTATAATTTTATAATTCGAAAATTTCGAATTTCTTCTAATTTCTAAGAACTAAGAAAAAAAAAAAAATCAAGAGCTTCGAGCCAATAAAGACTAAGAAGGTTGACTCAAGAATAAATTGTGTTATGAGCTCCGTTGTACAATTCCGACCTAACCATTTAAGTACGAAGTGGTGGGAACGATGGGACCTTTGAATGCAAAAGATTTTATTGAACAAACGAATCTTACTCATTCACTAGTAGGGATGGCGAAATGAACCCCTCAAAAATTCCTCTATTCGGAGAAGTCATGAACAAGCACTACGACTGAATATAGAGATTGCAAGAGTAAATATTCGCTCGCGAAAACCTTTTTTCTTTGACTCGGTAAACTTGGATAAAGGGCAAAAGAAACTAAAGATTTATTCTATACTATAAATGTAATTAGAATGTTAGAAAAACTATTATTTCAAAATTTTTTCGAAAAACGTTTGAATAGATATTCCAATTTATTGAAATTCCACTTTGAATCCTTTTTTCGCGAGGAGCTGAATGAGAAGAAACTCTCATGTTCAGTTCTGTAGTAGAGATGGAATTCCAAAACAACTATCAACTATAACCCCAAAAGAACTAGATTCCGTAAACAACATAGAGGAAGAATGAAGGGAATATCTTATCGAGGTAATCATATTTGTTTCGGTAAATATGCTCTTCAGGCACTTGAACCTGCTTGGATCACATCTAGACAAATCGAAGCGGGTCGACGAGCAATGACACGAAATGCACGCCGCGGTGGAAAAATATGGGTCCGTCTATTTCCAGACAAACCAGTTACAGTAAGACCTGCTGAAACACGTATGGGTTCGGGGAAAGGATCCCCTGAATATTGGGTAGCTGTTGTTAAACCGGGGCGAATATTATATGAAATGGGTGGAGTAAGTGAAAATATCGCTAGAAGGGCTATTTTAATAGCAGCATCCAAAATGCCTATACGAACTCAATTTATTATTTCGGTCTAAAAACGTCGAACCAATAGAAATCCGTTTTGGGAATGAAACAAAAACGCGAGTTTCTTTTTTTGGACAAACAATATCTCTTTTATTTTCTTCATCTTTTGAATAGACCAAAAAATTGATATGATTCAACCCCAGACCCATTTGAATGTAGCGGATAACAGCGGGGCTCGAGAATTGATGTGTATTCGAATCATAGGAGCTAGTAATCGTAGATATGCCCATATTGGCGACATTATTGTTGCTGTGATCAAAGAAGCAGTACCAAATATGCCCCTAGAAAAATCAGAAGTAGTCAGAGCTGTAATTGTTCGTACCTGTAAAGAACTTAAACGTGACAGCGGTATGATAATACGATATGATGACAATGCTGCAGTTATAATTGATCAAGAAGGAAATCCAAAGGGAACTCGAATTTTTGGTGCAATTCCCCGGGAATTAAGACAATTAAATTTTACTAAAATAGTTTCATTAGCTCCCGAGGTATTATAAAATAAGATCGTGACATCTTTGATTTATTTGACAGAAATCAATTAAGAACTAAATTAATTCGTAGTATTTTGTCTCACGTATACACCTTGAAAAATTCATATTTCGAAACCAATAAAAACAAAAAAACATGTTGATTATATCCAATTTGAAAGCACCAATCATCTTAGTTCATCATGGGTAGAGACACTATTGCTGAGATAATAACCTCCATACGAAATGCTGATATGGATAGGAAAAGAGTTGTTCGCGTAGCATCCACTAATATTACCGAAAATATTGTTAAAATACTCTTCCGAGAAGGTTTTATCGAAAACGTACGAAAACATCGAGAAAAAAACAAATGTTTTTTGGTTTTAACCCTGAGACATAGAAGGAATAGGAAAAGACCCTATAGAAATTTTTTAAATTTAAAACGGATTAGTCGACCGGGTTTACGAATCTATTTCAACTCTCAACGAATTCCTAGAATTTTAGGTGGGATAGGAATTAGAATTCTTTCTACTTCTCGAGGTATAATGACAGACCGGGAGGCTCGGCTAGAAGGAATCGGCGGAGAAATTTTGTGTTATATATGGTAATCCTTTTAATATCCAAATGGAATCCGAAACCTGTTCCTATTTGTAAAAAAGAGAAAGAGGATCGGTTGGCTAATATCCTTTCTTCTCCATTAGTTGATACTTCAGGGGGGCTTTACCTGGAATGAAAGAACAAAAATGGATTCATGAAGGTTTAATTACTGAATCACTTCCCAATGGCATGTTCCGGGTTCGGTTAGATAATGAAGATCTGATTCTAGGTTATGTTTCAGGAAAGATCCGACGTAGTTTTATACGGATACTGCCGGGAGATAAAGTAAAAATTGAAGTAAGCCGTTATGATTCAACCAGAGGACGTATAATTTATCGACTCCGAAACAAGGATTCGAAAGATTAGGTGGTTTTTATTCACTACGACTCGGGCTGAAAGAAACTTATTTTCTACCAAAAAGTAGACTCCAAATTAAGATAAGGAATAAGAAATATGAAAATAAGAGCTTCCGTTCGTAAAATTTGTGAAAAATGTCGCCTAATCCGCAGGCGGGGGCGCATTAGAATAATTTGTTCCAACCCGAGACATAAACAAAGACAAGGATAATCAGACTTGCTAAAGAACTCAATATACAGAATACGGATAAAGAATCTCTTTTGACCTGAAATGGATATATCCATATATTTCTGACTCATAGTTATGAGATGATACAATATGGCAAAAGCTATACCGAGAACCGGTTCACGTAGGAATGTACGTATTGGTTCACGTAAGAATGCACGTAGAATCCCAAAGGGAGTTATTCATGTTCAAGCAAGTTTCAATAACACCATTATCACGGTTACAGATGTACGAGGTCGGGTAGTTTCCTGGTCCTCGGCCGGTACTTGTGGATTCAAGGGTACGAGAAGAGGGACACCCTTTGCGGCCCAAACTGCCGCATCAAATGCTATTCGTATGGTAGTAGATCAAGGTATGCAACGAGCAGAAGTCATGATAAAGGGTCCTGGTCTCGGAAGAGACGCAGCATTACGAGCTATTCGTCGAAGTGGTATACTATTAACTTTTATACGGGACGTAACCCCTATGCCACATAATGGCTGTAGACCTCCGAAAAAAAGACGTGTGTAGAAATAGAAGAAATTTCAAGAGAAACAAGAGAAATAAATAATTCAATCAAATAAACTCAAAAAAATAATATTACTATGGTTCGAGAGAAAGTAACAATATCTACTCGGACACTACAATGGAAGTGTGTTGAATCAAGAACAGATAGTAAACGTCTTTTTTATGGGCGCTTTATTCTGTCTCCACTTATGAAAGGCCAAGCCGACACAATAGGCATTGCGATGCGAAGAGCTTTGCTTGGAGAAATAGAAGGAACATGTATCACACGTGTAAAATCTGAGAACGTCCCCCACGAATATTCTACTATAACGGGTATTCAAGAATCGGTCCATGAAATTTTAATAAATTTGAAAGAAATTGTATTGAAAAGTAATCTATATGGAACTTGTGACGCGTTTATTTGTGTCAGAGGTCCTGGATATGTAACTGCTCAAGATATCATCTTACCGCCTTATGTAGAAATCGTCGACAATACACAACATATAGCTAGTTTGACAGAACCAATTAGTTTGTGTATTCGATTAGAAATTGAGCGAAATCGTGGCTATTTTCTAAAAATGCCACATAACTTGCAAGATGCAAGTTATCCTATAGATGCTGTATTCATGCCTGTTCGAAATGTGAATCATAGTATTCATTCGTATGGGGACGGGAATCAAAAACAAGAAATACTCTTTCTTGAAATATGGACAAATGGGAGTTTAACTCCGAAAGAAGCACTTCATGAAGCCTCCCGGAATTTGATTGA